CTTAATATTACACCACTTCTACGAATAGCCCTTAATGCTGCATCTCGTCCGAGACCGGGGCCTTTTATCATGACTTCGGCTCGTTGCATACCTTGATCCACTACCGTCCGAATAGCATTTCCTGCTGCGGTTTGTGCCGCAAAGGGTGTCCCTCTTCTTGTACCCTTGAATCCACAAGTACCGGCGGAGGACCAAGAAATTACCCGGCCTCGTACATCTGTAACAGTCACAATGGTATTGTTGAAACTTGCTTGAACATGAATAACCCCTTTTGGTATTCTACGTGCACTCTTACGTAAACCAATACGCCCATTCCTACGTGAACCGATTCTGGGTGCGGGTTTTGCCATATTTTATCGTCTCATAAATATAAGTCAGAGGTATATGGATATATCCATTTCATGCCAAAACGGATCTTTTCCGCTTTTTTTTATTTGTATATTGGGTCCCTTAGGGAGTCTCTTTTATTTTATAAAGATTATCCTTGTCTTTGTTTATGTCTCGGGTTGGAACAAATTACTATAATTCGTCCCCGTCTACGGATCAGTCTACATTTTTCACAAATTTTACGAATGGAGGCCCTTATTTTCATATTTGTCATTCCTTAACTGAATTTAAAATTTACTTATTTGAAGAAAATTAGTTTCTGGAAATTTGAAACTTTCGAATTGTATCCCTCCGAAAGGAATATTGAAGTTGAAAAAAAAAACCACCTAATCGTTTGAATCCTTGTTTCGGAGTCTAGAAACTATATGCCCTTTGGTTGAATCATAATGACTTCTTTCAATTTTTACTCTATCTTCCGTTGGTATACGTATAAAACTACGTTGAATCCTTCCTGAACCATAACCTAGAATCCGATCTTCATTATCTAAATGAATCCGAAGCATACCATTCGGAAGTGATTCAGGAATTAAACTTTCATGAATCCAGTTTTATTTTTTCATTCGCGGTAAAACCTCCTTGAAGTATTAACTAATGTAAGAGGAGAGTGAGAATAGAAACCCGTTCTTTATCTTTTTTTTTCACAAATAGTAAAGTTCCATATCTTAATTTGGATATAAGAAAGCTTACCATATATAACACAAAATTTCTCCGCCGATTCCTTCTAGTCGGGCCTCTCGGTCCGTCATTATACCCCGAGAGGTAGAAAGAATTACAATCCCCATCCCACCTAAAATTCTAGGAATTCGTTGATAACTAGAATAGATTCGTAGACCGGGTCGACTGATCCGTTTTAAATTTAAAACAGTTTTACATGGACCTTTCCTATTCCTTCTATGCCGTAGGGTTAAAACCAAAAAATATTTGTTGTTTTCCTGATGTTTCCTCACATTTTCAATAAAACCTTCTCTTAACAGTATTTTAACAAGGTTTTCGGTGATGTTAGTAGATGGTATTCGAACCGTTCCTTTTCTATTCATGTCAGCATTGCGTATAGAAGTTATTATATCAGCAATAGTGTCTTTACCCATGATAAATTAAAATTATTGTTACCCCCGAACTTTGATATAATCAACATGCTTTTTTCTTTCTATTTTATGAATTGTTAAAGATATATGCGTGAGACAAATTTACTAATTAATCTAGTTTACTCTATTCATATTTTATTCAAATGCTATAAGAGCATTAGAGTCTCCGTTTTATTAGACTTATAATACTTCAGGTGCTAATGAAACTATTTTAGTGAAATTTAACTGTCTCAATTCCCGTGCGATCGCACCAAAAATTCTAGTTCCTTTGGGATTTCCTTCTTGATCAATAACAACCGCAGCATTGTCATCATATCGTAGTATCATACCGTTGTCACGTTTGAGTTCTTTACAAGTACGTACAATTACAGCTCTGATCACTTCGGATTTTTCTAGAGGTGTATTTGGTATTGCTTCCTTGATTACAGCAACAATAACGTCACCAATATGAGCATATCGTCGATTACTAGCTCCTATGATTCGAATACACATTAATTGTCGGGCCCCGCTGTTATCCGCTACATTTAAGTGGGTTTGAGGTTGAATCATATCATTTTTTTTTATTTGCTCTTTCACTGCGAAGGGGCTAAGTAAAAAAAGAAATATTGTTTGTCCAAAACAAAAAAAAAAAGAAACCTATAATTTTGTTTTTTTTTTTTTCATTCAAAAGATTTCTTTTCTTTGGTTATACATTCTTATCCCGAAATCATGAATTGCGTTCGTATAGGCATTTTGGATGCCGCTATTGAAATAGCCTTTCTGGCTACATTTTCTGCTACTCCACCCATTTCATAAAGTATTCTACCCGGTTTAACGATAGCTACCCAATATTCGGGAGATCCTTTACCGGAACCCATACGCGTTTCCGCGGGTCTTACTGTAACAGGTTTGTCTGGAAATATACGTACCCATATTTTTCCGCCGCGGCGTACGTTTCGTGTCATTGCTCGCCGCCCTGCTTCTATTTGTCTAGACGTGATCCACGCGGGTTCAAGTGCCTGAAGAGCATATCTACCAAAGCAAATACGATTACCTCGATAAGATATTCCTTTCATTCTTCCTCTATGTTGTTTACGGAATCTGGCTCTTTTGGGGTTATAGTTGATGGTTCTTTTTCAATTTCAATTCCATCTCTACTACAGAACCGGACATGAGAGTTTCTTCTCATCCAGCTCCTCGCGAATGAAAAATAACAATTATAACATGGTATACATGTATTTAATGAATAATATACTGAATCGTGGGAGTCTTTGAGATTTTATCTAATATCTAATCTATTAGAAATTTGTATATCTTGTTTTGATAGTTTATATAAAAAAAACTAAACATGTATTCAATTTCTATTTATTTATAGTTATAGATAATTATTTTATAGATTAGTTAGAGATAATAATAATAGAATTTCGTTTTATTATAACGAGTATTTATTTTGTTTTGTCTTTTTTATTATCATATTATATTGGATCTATCAAAATTTAGAAATCCAATAAAATAAAAACTTTCGCGGGCGAATATTTACTCTTTCCATATCTATTTCAGTTGTAGGGTTATCCTATGACATGGCCTCTCAGAATAAAAGTGGATTGGTCCCGGGTTCGTTTCGCCATCCTACCCAATGAATTATTAGGATTCGTTTTCAATAGAATCTTCTGCATCCACGGGTTCCGTCGTTCCCATCGCTTCGCGATTAATGGTTAGGCCCGAATTCTACGGCGGAGCTCCTAATGAAAATGAAATGTGTTATTGAGTCAATTTTCTCAGTCTTTGTGGACCCAGGGCTCTTGACTTTTTTTGTTCTATGAACAAATTCATAGAATTATAGATCAATCAAATTAGTATTAGTATTGATGCTTTATTACGCTATCCTTTATAAGATCGCTCAGAGACCTTACATATTGGAATCATATAGCATTAGTATTCTTTTTCTCTCTTTCTCTCACCCTTCCATTTATCTGCATTCTTTTTGTTATTGCTTCACAACTTAAAATCAGATTGGTTTTTCTTTTTTTTGCTTGTTTATGCAAACAAAAATTCAGTTGCTACAATGATATGATCAATATATCATATCGTGACTAGTTCTTTAGATCCAGATAATATGAAGCGGTGAGTTGGTTATTAGTTCGATAGTTATTAGTTCATACTATGGGCCAGTCCGTTTTTTTGACTACTAACCCTACAAAAACCAACGAGTCACACACTAAGCATAGCAATTATATCAATATAAAAAAATGAATTGAATTTTTATTCAACCTTATAGAATTGCCCATTTTTTTTTGATTTAACAGAAAAAGAATGAAAGAGTTTGTCATTTTTTGCTTTTTTATTTCCGATAGAACGTAAAGACAAGTCAAATAAAGGCTTAGGCTTCCTCGTCTACAAATATCCAAATTTTGATGCCTAATACCCCATAGATAGTTCCAACTGCATAGGAACAATAATCAATTTTAGCTCGAATGGTTTGTAGAGGAACTCTACCCTCTCTGATCCATTCGACACGCGCAATCTCTTTTCCGTCGATACGTCCTGCAATTTGTACTTGAATTCCTTTTGTACCTGCTTGTTCAGTTAATTCAATAGCCTTTTTCATTGCTTTTCGAAATGAAACCCTATTCTTTAATTGTCCGGCTATAAATTCGGCGAGAATATTAGGGTGTCCATAAGGGTTTGTAATTCTTGTAAGAGCAATGTTGAGTTTTCGGTTTACACAATTAATTTCTTTTTGTACATCTATCTGCAATTCTTCGATTCTTCGAGGCCCACCTTTACCTTCTAGTAATAATTTTGGGAATCCCATATAGATTATGACCTGAATCAAATCGATTCTTTTTTGAATCTTTATGCATGCAATTCCCTCAACACCAGAGGATATTTGAATATTTTTTTGTACATAATTCTTGATCCACTCTCGGATTTTTTGATCTTCTTGTAGCCCTTCGGAATAATTTTGTGGTTGTGCAAACCAAAGAGAATGATGACCTTGGGTTGCACCAAGTCTGAAACCAAGTGGATTTATTTTTTGTCCCATAATCTCCTAATACTATATATATCATGACACGTCATATCCGTGTACTTACTTATTTTTATTTCTCCATATGTTGCCTTTGAAGTATAATATGGCGTATTTGGCTCCTTTATACTTCCTTTACAGATATATCTTTTAATCCAATAGTTATATGAAAAACGTGTCTTTTTATCGGATAACTACGCCCTCGAGCTCGAGGTTTTAATTTTTTCACAGTAGTACCCCTTCACGACTTCCGCTTTGCTAATGATTAAACTTGCTTCGTTTAAACCGACATTGTGAATAGCATTTGTTGCTGCAGAATAAACCAATTTAAAAATTGGATAACCCACTCGATAAGGCATAAGTTCGAGTCTCATACGTCTTTCTTCGTATAAACGTCCACAAATCTGATCAATTTCAATTACTCTTTCTGCTTTATTAGCAGACATACATATATGTTTACTTAAAGCGCATATATATTTCGGTATATGGATTCTTCTTTATCATAAGATTTGCCTCTCGCT